TTTGTTTTAAGATATTATACAATCAATCAAAGAAATGTATCCAATCCAAAGAGAAAGGTAAGGATTTCTTTTAGGAAATAGATTAAAGAAAAAAAACAGGATTCAAGCCCCCCAAAAAAAATAAAAAATGAAATATTTTCATATATTTTTTGTATCGTTTTGGCGACATGGCCGAGCGGTAAGGCGGGGGACTGCAAATCCTTTTTCCCCAGTTCAAATCTGGGTGTCGCCTGATCAACAAAAAAATAGGAATACCTTATTCTGTTTTGCTAAGATAACTTGACAAATCTTTTTCCAGCAGAAGTAAGGGACTCTTGATACTTGCTTGATGCTATAAGCATCTGGCGGTTCTGTTCTCTAAAATGAAAATGCTGTAAATCCTTGCGTCTAGGCTTCAATTCACGGAAAGATTATATTAGTGAATTTTGAATGAAAAAGAATCGTTAAATCTTGATATGACAGCTGTTATTAATGTAGTGTTTATTAACTGGGTCTTCAATTAATTTGGATAGACGAACGAGGAATTTAATTATTAGTTGCGGAAAGGTCGAAAGATATTTTATTCGTATACGAACTCATGAAATTCTATGTGTGCTCCTGCAATCAATTTAATATTGATTGAAGAGATAATTGTCTTTAATGTAATAGACTATCTTCTGATTGTTTCACATAGACAAGCAGGAGACGTAACGTAAGGATTAGCTAAAATGCGAAATTAGGAGTATGTGATAGATAGTGATCTATCTTGACTCTATATTTTGATACTTTTGACTTAATGTAATGAAATGAAGGTCAACAAAAAAAAGACTAGGTCTTATTATTACTACATGTTAGTACCATTCCCTTGAAACTTCCAGGGGTGTATCTACGTATTTTGCTTGTGCTTAATGTTTTCCGATTCTACTAGAAATCATATAATAAACTGTTATAATTGTGAGTTTATTGGATTGTTTCATCAACGGTGTTGGGTTAGAATCCCCTTTTGACTCTTCGCCAGGGATTCCACTATTATTAATTATTAATGAACATAATAATGATTAGTGAACAATAATGGAATAATTCCTTCATATTTATAGAGATAGGGGATATAATTCACATGGATATAGTAAGTCTCGCTTGGGCTGCTTTAATGGTAGTCTTTACATTTTCTCTTTCACTCGTAGTATGGGGTAGAAGTGGACTCTAGAAGTACTACTAATTGAGTTGAAGAATCAAACTCAAACCATATCAATTGTTTTATAGATCGTTCTGCAAAGTCCTTTTTATTTTACTTTTTTATTTGTTTTTGGTTTCCCCCTCTTTTTTTTTACTGTTCAAAGATAAAAAAAGAAATAGTTATGTTATTAAGTATATATAGACTTCCTATAGGAAACAACATAGACATAGTGGTTGTCCAACGATATACTACACATAATAAAATATTGCCTTGGGCAAGTCACATATTGCGCGTTCCCGCTTTTTTTATTCTTTTAGAAATCTTATTTATGTTATGCTTGCTTTATCGAACTCATTTCATATCATGGTTCAAACGTTAAAAATCAGTGGGCTTTACTAATCCTTTTCGAAATCCAAAGAGGTTCCCATGGAACTGAACCACTGGATCATCTGTCAACTGCTCAATCAATTACTTCTTCGGAATACTAAAAAAAGATTATGTGATTTTCTTGTTATTAATTTTAATAATTATTAAAGGCCTATACTCTTTTTTTCCTTCATCGATTTGATTCTTTCAATGGATATCGTGATTCATATTGAATAGAATCAGAAATTCTAGGAATTCGAATCGTAAGAGTAAGAATTGCCCTTCGATTTTTTCAGTCAGATTGATGATTGGAATCAACACAAATACACAAATTAAATAGATGAAGCAAAGAAATCGAATTGGTACGTTATGTAAATACATTACATATATGTAATTGATATCTATATGTAATTGATATCTATATGTAATTGATATCTATGAAGATACATATTGTAGATTGATCTATATTAAACCTCTATCTTTATACAGTACGACTTTATATACTACAATAACAATAATAAATATAAATATGGTAGAAAGAAATATATAAATCTTTCTACCATACTATCGAATCTCATAGAATACTGATGATTCTAGTCCGCTTATTTCATTTAAGACACTAAATTTGAATACTTTTCATTTTCTTTTTTCTTTTCAAGCATTGAGAAGAACTAAACAGTCAAGTTTCATTCAAATGAATCATTTTGGCTGACTGTTTTTACGTATATTATAAGTAAAAAAGCAGTAGGAACTAGAATGAACAGTGCAGTAGCAATAAATGCGAGAATATTTACTTCCATAATCTAATCGTTTCATTTTTAGTTAATTCGCAATAACTCGGGATTGAATCCCATAGAGCTGATAAATCTTTCGGCTGTAAATTCAATATTCAATGGGATGAATTACATCTCGATGATATCAAATCGGAGCAATATCATGAATAACAATATCTGAACTATAAAATTGATTCATCGTCGAGAATTAAATAGTATAACATAGGAAGATCTTTTATACATACCAAATTCCAATTTTTATTCCTGATCCGATCAAGAATTTCTTTACTTTATCATTCTTTTCCATTCTTTCTTTTCTATAAGCTACGCCCCCCTTTGTACAATCATCTGATGAAATATCATATGACCGCCTTTATACTTACTTACATTGGTTATAAAAAATCCCAATAAAATAACCAATAGAAGCGAAATGTAAAAAAGGAAGAAGTTTAGTTCTAACCCCCCTTTTTTAATGATCTAATCTTCTTTGGAAAACAAAGAAGGAGTATAATAAGGAGAGTCCGGGTATAAAAAAATCGAGTATTTCATCAAATTCATTAAAAAGTTTGTTCTTTCTTCGGCAAGAACCTTAAACTTAAAAAAGATTATTCATTCTCTCACAAAGAGAGATAGCCCTTGCTAAGAGAAATGGGATCCTTCTTTGAGCTTTATTTTATTAATATCCTATTTCCTTGGATTAATTATGAGATGCATATATCAAAAATTCAGTGTGAAATTTGAATTAGATAAATTGTTTCAAATTCACATTACTAATTGAAATTAGTAATTGAGGTTACAAAAAATCGGAGCCCTAAAGGGATATACTTTTCATCTTAAAAGTATTATATCAAAGTTACTATGTTAAATTTTTTTTTGTATCGTACAAATTCCATTTGTGTATAGACTCCTGGAAACATATAGTACCCTATTTCACAGATCGGGAATAATCGAAAAAGCCAGACTCCGTACGGTATCTCTTGGAATCCTGAATATGATTCTACCAATAATTGTACTAATCTACATATGTCTTTCTCCTATCAATCGGGACTAGTTGAATAAATGGGAATTTCCATATTTCTTTAATGAGAAATGTGAAACTAATAAATAAATAGAAACTAATAAATAAATAAAATAAGAGATAGAGGGTATCCCACTTGGGAATGAAATTCTGCTATGTGTTCTCCTTTTCACAGCAAATGCAGATGTATTTTTTTATTGGAATTGGATCCGTCGGGACTGACGGGGCTCGAACCCGCAGCTTCCGCCTTGACAGGGCGGTGCTCTGACCAATTGAACTACAATCCCAAGGAAATAAAATAAAGTGTACATCATACATATTCTTATGATTTCATTCAAATCCTTTATTTTTTATATATTTTATTTCGATTTTCGATATTTAGATTAGAATAAGTCGTATTGTAACAGAAACGCGAGTTATATATTGGATATCCACACGGATATGCACTTTAGCGGGAGCGTCTCAGGGATTGTTAATAATCCTTTTCTTTTTTATAATTGGATTAAGAATCAAATAAATCTTTCAATAAAAAAAAAAAGAGTTTTTTTATTTATATTTATTCTTTATTTGATTCTTTTCCTTAGACTTTATAGTTTCAGATCGTTATATGAATCTAGTATGAATCTATATCATTAGCAAGCAAGATCAGAATTTGTGAGATAAAATAAAGAGAGCAAATGAACAGCAGTAAAATATATCAGAAAATTGTCGTTTTTTTTTATTCTTCCGTATTCCGATCAGGCATTTCTGGGGAACAACAAATTCTATCATTTCGTGGTGGATCGGCGAATTATTGGGCCGAGCTGGATTTGAACCAGCGTAGACATATTGCCAACGAATTTACAGTCCGCCCCCATTAACCGCTCGGGCATCGACCCGGGAAGAATAAATTCCAGGCTTATTGATAATCCATGATCAACTTCCTTTCGTAGTACCCTACCCCCAGGGGAATTCGAATCCCCGCTGCCTCCTTGAAAGAGAGATGTCCTGAACCACTAGACGATGGGGGCATACTTGCCCGATCATCATCATACTATATTCATAGTATGAACAGTTTTTTGAAATTGTCAATATAATGTGGTATGATTAAAGGTATGATTAAATCTGAAAGATCTTTCTCTCTTTCATGATTTCATAGAATCTTTTGATTCGTATTTATGAATCATTCATTCTAATCACCCTTCCATTTTTTTTTTAATATTATTTTCATTAAATAGATTCTATTTAATTTTAAATATTATATTTAAATATTATTAAATATTTTTAATGAATTAGAAATAGAATTCTATCAAAGAATAAAATAAATAAAAAAGAAATCTAAGAATAAATAGATATTAATTATAAATCGATATTATTAAAACGATATTTATATGAAATATTGAATATTAAAAAAAATAAATAAAATAATAAACTAAATAGGATAGGTAGAATAGAAATAATACGAGGTATAGGACCTTTTTGGAATGATTGGTCTGGCAGACCAGAAAGGGGAATTAAACTTCATTTCTTACACTTTCATTCATTGATTCATTCATTTTGTTAAGATTAGATAGACATATTTCTATCTTACACTAAGCCAGGAAGTTCAAAAAAAAAAAGATAAATCTGAAAATTTGGGAAGAGGGATAGGGATCAACAAGTTATTGAAAATTGTTTTTCTCGAATAATTAAGTTTAAGTTCAGGGAA